ATCCACGCACGAATACCCTCGTTTAAAAGAATATTTTTGGTGTAGAAAGTCTCAAATTCAGGATCTTCCGCTGCACGGATTTCCTGGGAAACGAAGTCATAGGCACGTAGGTTCAGAGCCAGGCCGACTACGCCAATAGCACTCATCCATAAACCGGTGACGGGTACAAATAGCATAAAGAAATGTAACCAACGTTTATTGGAAAAAGCAACACCAAAGATTTGGGACCAAAAGCGGTTAGCAGTGACCATTGAATAAGTTTCTTCAGCTTGAGTTGGGTTAAAAGCGCGGAAGGTATTTGCACCATCACCATCCTCGAATAGAGTGTTTTCTACGGTCGCCCCATGAATAGCGCATAGCAGAGCCGCGCCTAATACTCCGGCAACTCCCATCATATGAAATGGGTTCAACGTCCAATTATGAAATCCTTGGAAAAAGAGGATGAATCGAAATATCGCTGCTACGCCAAAACTCGGCGCAAAGAACCAACCAGATTGCCCCAGTGGATAAATAAGGAATACGGAAACAAAAACAGCGATTGGAGCAGAGAATGAAATTGCATTATAAGGTCGCAATTGAACAGACCGAGCAAGTTCAAATTGACGTAACATGAAACCTATTAGTGCAAAAGCCCCATGGAGAGCGACAAAAGTCCACAGACCCCCTAATTGACACCAACGAGTAAAATCCCCTTGCGCTTCCGGGCCCCATAGTAGCAACAAAGAGTGTGCTAAACTATTGGCAGGGGTGGAAACTGCCGCGGTTAAGAAATTACAACCTTCCAAATAGGAACTAGCCAATCCATGGGTATACCAAGAAGTTACAAAAGTTGTCCCTGTAAACCAACCCCCTAAAGCGAAATAAGCACAAGGAAAGAGCAATAGGCCGGACCATCCTACAAAAACGAAACGGTCCCTTCGTAACCAGTCGTCCATAATATCAAATAGATCATTTTCTTCTTTAGTAACTCTACCAAGGGCTATAGTCATAGTGATCCTCCTATTCAATTACTTCAACCATTTCCGAGCACCTCATATCACTTCCAAGGCATACGATAGTTTAATTATCTGTGGACGATTTCTTTCTCGTTCAATGCCCTTTTTCAATGGTCTCGAAGATAGAAATTTTGCATTTTTATCTATGGGGTCACAACCGAGGTCGTGGTAAATCCATGAATTTGATTCGATTAGTTTTTCTTATACTATAGAAATAAACATTTGAATTCAGCATTATTCCATGACTCCTATTTCAAAGCCTATCCTTTAAGGGAAAAATGAAAATAAAAGTAACCCCTCTTTTCCCACTCGCTCTCTATTGCATGGGTGGAAGAACAAAAATAGGATTCTGAAAAAAAAAGGAAAGATATTGAAAAAAAAAATTGACTTTCGAAATAAATTTTTATGTGTAGCGGAAAGGAGTTGCGATTTTTTCTTATTCCTATAGAACATCTAGTAACAAGAATATGAAATCGTAAATAGCGAAAAATTCTTGCCTTGCGCGGTCTAAGTCTAAGGAAATACAAAAAATCCGCTTATACAATTTCATCTACATCGAATTTATATATCAGAATAGCGAATAGAGGCATCATTCAAGGAGTCAGGTCTACTTACTTTATATTTCTTTCCAATTTTATGGTGGGTTTGATTTTATGGTGGGTTTGATAAGAATCCTTTTTGCTTTGTTGATAAATAATCAAAAAAGAGTTTTTGATTTTTTATATAACCTGCTTGTTTTATTATAACAAGTCCTATATGGAAATGCCCGCTGAAGAGAAAATCTATCTGATTGTTTCTCAGCCAATATCGAATTTTAGAAAGAAAAAACAAGAATTTTCTTCTTTTTTTTATTAACATTAAGAAAAAAGAATATAACTAAAATGGAATTGGCAATATAATTTTTATGGGCTTTTGAAAGAAAAAGGAAGGATTTTTTGCAATCGTTATTTCTTGCCTCTGTCATATTACGGAAACCTTTCGATTTGGAACGGGGAGAGATGGCTGAGTGGACTAAAGCGGCGGATTGCTAATCCGTTGTACAATTTTTTTGTACCGAGGGTTCGAATCCCTCTCTTTCCGCCCCCTCGGATCATTTGGGACTTTCGAATTGGAAGGAATTCTGACCCCCGGATTTTCTCATAGATAAATGTACGAAACAAATCCAATTTGTAAGAAAAAATTCCAAAAAAAATGGGATTTTTACTCCTCACGCCCAGGATTACGTCCTGGGTCATTAGATAAGAATCCAAAGATAAAGAGGGAAACAAAGAATATCACTACTGTATAAACAAAAAGTTTGAGAGTAAGCATTACATAATCTCCAAGATTTTTTTTTAAGGAATAGATTACCCGTTTTTCCTTACCACACAGATCCATTAGGATGGGTTTTGTTTATTTTGACACCTAAAAATGCAAAAATCAATTCTTGCAATTTTTTTCAAGAATTGATTTCTAATAAGCACTCTTATCAATATCAAAAATTAGGTTAGGTATTGTGTGGGTACCTAAAGGTACCTGCTCAACGTAGGTGCAGGGGGTAGAAAGGCTGATCCAAATTTATTGCTGCAGCTATACATTCAATGTAGAAGAATTTGAATTTTAGAATCGAAGGTTCATAATATAAGATAAGACTTCTCGGCTTTTATCCATTTTTAGAATTTTTTTGGAATGAATACATCATTCAATTTGGCAGACAGAGTAGTAAAGATTTCATCGAAAACTTACAGCAGCTTGCCAAACAAAGGCTAATAGAAAAAAGAGTACAGGTATGACAGGCATAACATCCACGATTGGGTTGAAAATGGCATAAGCTTCGGGCAATTTGGCGAAGAAAAAACTAGTCGGATAAAGAACAGAATTAAAACAGATACAGGTTAAACTAAGTATATTAGGCATAACAAGCATTTCGTTCTTGTAGAGTAGATAATTGGATTTTGATTGAGTTATTTTTCTAAGGGAAAAAGGAAAAGGCGGATTCAAAATCCTTTTTTCTTCGGACTTTCCCAAACGCAAAATACCTCCTTGTATTCGCACTCTCAAATGAGAATGGAAGAAATTCGACTTTCATATAATATCTTAATAGAATTCCATGTAATGATCAATGCATTTTTTGGATTCTATATTATCCGCATGTCTAGAATCCTAGCAAGAGAGTATCCCTCATTTTTTATGTAATTGAAGTGGGATTGACGAATAACAAAACAAATAAACATAATAGTGTTTATTAGTGTCGGATAAAACCCGAAATGGGGCGTGGCCAAGTGGTAAGGCAGCGGGTTTTGGTCCCGTTACTCGGAGGTTCGAATCCTTCCGTCCCAGATTTTTCTGATGAAACGAAAGATGAAATCGTATTGTACCCCGCACGAGACAAAAGAAAGTTTATTAGAGAGAATAATTATCTCTTATGAACTCTTAGATTAGATGCATTTCTAAGCATTCATTTTCTTTCTCAGAAAACATAATCAAGTGTCAAGTCCAGTCAAATTGAATATCTTTATTTTCATGAAAAATTTGGTCTATACGTAAAACACTGTATAAAAAATGAGACCTATCCCTTTATGATAGAGATAGATTTTTGTTGTATTATATTATTAGCAAAAAGGGTCCTTCTTTGGTTAAGCGAAAACGATCTCGATCTGTGATTCTTTAAATATCCAGAATGATCCATTCTGGTAAGGATAAGGTAAGAACTGTTCGTTGGATAGAATGGATTCCAAAAATCATACTTCTACTAATTTTTGATTTGGAGTTGCTTCTTTTAGGTAAAAGAAAGAATGCTATAAGTAAAAGCAAAGACCTTAATTTTACTTTACACGAAATGTGTTTTTTTTACTTCATTTTTTTCTTTCTTTTGGTATTCGAGTCGAAGAAGTACGAGAATTCTATAACTACCAAAAAACTTTCAATCTTTTCATTGGAATAGTTTATTTAGTTAATAGTTAATTGTTTTTGTTACGGAAAAATATATTGCTAATCTAATTCTAATATAGTAGCTAATCTAATTCTAATATAGTAATTAAATTAATTAAATTTTTTTTTGAGGTTGATAGTTTATTTGTTGGAGAAGAATCGATCCTTCTCTTCTCATTTCAGGATTGACCATCTCGAGTCCTCTGTTGAGAATGGAAATTCAATAATAAATAAGTCTTAAGCAAACTTGTTTATTCGTCTTTTTCGAACTATGTTTCCTTCATATGATAGAATATGGGTTTAAATAAATTGGATCTTTGCGGAGTCTTCCCCGATAAATACTTATTTCTTTTATCCATATTTTTCCATAGATAGCAAGTTTGAATTAGTATACAAAAAACTAAACTAAACCAATGACTATTCATGATCCCATCCATATTGGATCAATTCCCTATACCACTTTGCAATGAAATTTGAGGAATGTTTGTTATGGTGAAACTTCGTTTAAAACGATGTGGTAGAAAGCAACGTGCGACTTGAAGGACATGATCGATTGTGGATTTTGCTATCCATCATTTTTCATAGTAATGAAAATGCTCTTGGCTCGACATAGTCTGTTCTATTCGTCCCGAACCAAATTTGCGCTGGGTTGTTTGTAAGTAAATAGTACACGATGGAGCTCGAGAGGACAGAATTGATTTTTTATCAAGGGAAAGAATCTAGGGTTAGTGAAAACTAATAAATTAGGCCAACTTTGTCAGTCTATCCTTAATATAGAAGTCGAAAGGTTAAAATAAGAAGAAAGTCCAATTTTGGAAGATTGGAAAAACTCTTTCAATTAAAAGTCTATCAAAATCAATCGCTCATATTCGATTTCTATAGAAGAGGGAAATGCTTTATCGAAGGAAATAAGAAAAAAAGGGTATGTTGCTACTCTTTTGAAAGAAAAAAGAATAGGAATTCCCGAAGTAATGTCTAAACCCAAGGATTTCACAAATCAAAGATAAAGAATTCCGGAACAAGTAAACGCGATTTTCAACTGTCTCAACAATAAAATTGTCTCAACAATTGAATTGGATCAGAATAAGGAATAAAAGTAAATTCGTTCGAGATGAGACAAAGAAAAGAGTTTAGAGACGACTCAAAAAATTTCTAAGGATTTTTCCTTTTAAGTCTGTCAGTCAAAATTAGCCAACTTGAGTCATGAGTATAAATGAAATTTGTTTTTTCTGTAAGGAAATTAATGCAAGTCATAGTCGAATTTCTATCTACTTGTATTATAGACAGAAATTCGAATCATTTTCTCGAGCCGTATGAGGAGAAAACCTCCTATACGTTTCTAGGGGGGGCATTGTTTAGCTACATCTATCCCAATAAGCTGTCTATCGAATCGTTGCAATTGATGTTCGATCTCGAAGAGAAGGAAGAGATCTTCGAAAAGTAGGTTTTTATGATCCGATAAAGAATCAAACTTGTTTAAATGTTCCAGCTATTCTCTATTTCCTTGAAAAGGGTGCTCAACCTACAAGAACTGTTTATGATATTTTAAGGAAGGCAGAATTCTTTAAAGAAAAAGAAGGAACTTTGAGTTAATTGAAGAACTAAATGAATAAAAAAGTAGGAGAGGGATCACTAGTATCCCTCGTTGTCTAATTATTTAGACACAATTTGCCTCTTTCTTAGTCCTATTTTTGACTGGATTTATGTCGTGCCAATCCAACATAAGCCCTTATTTTATTTACTTTTTATATCTAATTTGTTTTCTTACCATTGTATTTCCATTGACAAAGGTCTATTGAACAAATAGAATTTGTAGATAGATAGGTCTCTTTATCCTCACTCCATATTAGGTTTTTCTGCCTACACTTCGCTCAAATGATAGGGTTGTCCCTCTTGCATGTACTCTCATACAAGATTTTTTGATTTCTTTAAATAGAAATTGCTAAAAAAATGACAATTTTGCCATCGTGATTGGAGCCGCTCTTTTTTTAACCTTAGTGAAATTTAACCGGACCTGTTCATTTTGGCATTTGAGTGTTTTTAATGGGGGATAAAATCTTTCTTTTGATGTCTTGCTAGTTCAATGTTTTGACAGGAGCGTGCGGTGTAATTCCATTGATTTTTGGGTTTCGATCGTATCTAAGATCCTATTTTATCTGGGTTGCTAACTCAATGGTAGAGTACTCGGCTTTTAAGTGCGACTATGATCTTTTACACATTTGGATGAAGCAACAAATTCGTTCAGACTCTTGGTAGAGTCTAGAAGACCACGACTGATCCTCAAGGGTAATGAATGGAAAAAATAGCATGTCGTAATAAAATCAAATTCTTATTTTTGATTTTTGGAATGGAATAAAAAAATTCCGATTTTCTGGGTCTAGTGAATAAATGGATAGAGTCTGGCTCCAATTCTAGTAAAATAAAAAGCAACGAGCTTAACTTCTTAATTGAAATGATTCCCCGATCTAATTAGACGTTAAAAATAGATTAGTGCCTGATGCGGGGAAAGGTTGGGTTTTCCTATGAGCGGACCCTTGATTTTTTCTTTGTTTTTTTAGAAATCCTAATTATTCTTGATTATGGATTGAAAAGGGATGTTATGGATTGAATGTGTAAAAGAAGCAGTATATTGATAAAGAGACTGTATTCCAAAGTCAAAAGAGCAATTGGCCTGCAAAAATAAAAGATTTGTTCTCTTTTGTAATTAGAACAAACATAAACTAATTGGATAGAAAAGGAAAAGATCTGTGGATTAGACTCCCTTTCTTTCCAGGGTTTGTATTAAAAAATGCAACACCCTGTTCTGACCATATTGCACTATGTATCATCATTTGATAAACCGAGAAATGCTTCCTCTTTCTGATTCAAGTAGAAATACAAATGGAAAAATTCGAAGGGTATTCAGAAAAACAGAAATCTCGTCAACAATACTTCGTCTACCCACTTCTCTTTCAGGAGTATATTTATGCATTTGCCCATGATTATGGATTAAATGATTCCGAGCCTGTGGAAATTGTTAGTTGTAATAACAAGAAATTTAGTTCACTACTTGTGAAACGTTTAATTATTCGAATGTATCAGCAGAATTTTTGGATTAACTCGGTTAATCATCCTAACCAAGATCGATTGTTGGATTACAACAATTTTTTTTATTCTGAGTTTTATTCTCAGATTCTATCTGAGGGGTTTGCGATCGTTGTAGAAATCCCATTCTCGCTACGAGAATTATCTTGTCCGAAAGAAAAAGAAACACCAAAGTTTCAGAATTTACGATCTATTCATTCAATATTTCCCTTTTTAGAAGACAAATTTTTGCATTTACATTATCTATCACATATAGAAATACCCTATCCTATCCATTTGGAAATTTTGGTTCAACTCCTTCAATACCGGATCCAAGATGTTCCATCTTTGCATTTATTGCGATTCTTTCTCAACTACTATTCGAATTGGAATAGTCTTATTACTTCAATGAAATCGATTTTTCTTTTGAAAAAAGAAAATAAAAGACTATTTCGATTCTTATATAACTCTTATGTATCAGAATATGAATTTTTCTTGTTGTTTCTTCGTAAACAATCTTCTTGCTTACCAT